AATAAGCACTTTCAAAGAACTCCACAATGAAAATGTGGCATTATATATTTAACTACACTTAACCCGAACTTAAAGAACTATCAAAATAAAAGTCATAAGGCATAAAAAATAAACCCCTATTCAATATACCATAACTTCCCGATACCTTAAACACTCTAACTTACTTTTTATTAGGCTCCCTTTGAAAATTTTAACTAAAAAATAAATCATCACTACCCCAGAAAAAAGAACAAAAACAAATAACAAAAAACAACTATAAAAATTAAAACTCAAAAGGCTAAAATACAAAGCTAACTCTCTAAAAAAACTAACAAAAGGAGGATACCTCATATTCGCCACAAAAACCAACAAAAAATAATAAAAAAAGAACTTAATATTAGACTCAAGTCCTCCCATTCTCACCACAATCCGAGTCCTAACTCGCTCATAAATCAAATTCACAGAGTAAAACATTAAAGGAGAAATTAACCCATGTCCCAAAAACACCACAAATCTTCCCAAAAACCCGTAATAATTATAAATTAAAAGCCTTGCTAAAGCAATGGCCATATGACTTACAGAACTATATGCGATAAAAGATTTCAGATCAACCTGACGAAGACAAATAAACATAGGATATAAAATACCAACTATAGTTAGACACACAAAGATATACTTTCCCACGCCAAAAGAAACAAACATAACTAAAAAAATACGCATCAGCCCATACCTCCCCATCTTCAAAAGAAGTCCCGCTAAAACCATAGATCCTCCAACAGGAGCCTCAACATGTGCCTTAGGAAGCCAAACATGGACCCTATAAAAAGGCAACTTACACAAAAATGCCAAAATTACCACCAACATTCCCCTAAAACTAAACACACTATAAACATTACTAACCTTTATTAATAAATAAAACATCTCACCCTCCTTCAACAAAAACAACACAGTAATTATCAGAGGGATACCTCCAAATAAAGTATAGAAAAAGAAATAATAATTAGCAGTGAGCCGTTCCTTTTGGCTCCTCCAGATTCTAATAATAAACACCATAGGCATTATCACAAACTCAAAAACAATAAAAAACCCTAAGTACCCTCTAATGGAAAATAACAAAATTAATAAAAAAAGGATAAATCCCATAAGAAAAACATATTTACATTTCTCACCCCCCTTGACATGGCCAAACCCAGAGTAGACGCTTAAATAACAAATTAAAAAACACAAAATCAACAAGAGAAAAGACACATCATCTATTAACAAAGGATAGAAATGATTAGAAAATATCCCTATACCAGTACCTAAACTCTTCAAGAAAGCCAAACTCAAAAAGAAAAAAGAAAGAACAAGGGCCCCAACCAACTTAACAACATCCAAGCCCCTTAACGCCCTAAACAAAAAAGAAACTATATACAGCAATCAAAAGTAAACTAATTTAACTTAAATCCCCAAAACCTATATTATCATTTAACTAACTTTTGAAAAAAGCTACTCCAACCCCTCTCGCACATACAAACTCAAAAGTAATTGATATACATAAGATTGAATAAAGGAAACCCCGACCTCCAAACCTACCAAAGCTAATAAGAAGCACATAGGAAAAAGAAACAAATACCTAGAGTAGAATACTCCACTCCCACATAAAAATATTAATAAATGGCCAGCAGTAATATTAGCCATTAATCGAATTCTTAGAGCCAAAGGTCGACAAACCCAACTAAGAATTTCGATCCACACCAAAAAAATTCCCAATACTATGGGAGATCTTTGTGGAAGAAAATGACTTACACACCCACGATAATTATTAAATAAACAATAAAGATAACCTCTCCCCCACATCAAAACACCCATCCTTAAACTCATCAAAGGAAGACTAGAAAGTGAAAAGGTCCCAGGCACTAACCCAAATACATTTATAAACAAAATTAAAAAAAATAAAACTACCATTCTCCAAGAACCTGGATAAAAACTCCCATAAAAATGATAACTTACCACGTTCAAAAAATATTTTAGCTTGGGCAAAGAAAACACCTTAAGAACAAAAAACAAAAGAAAAATTAAAATAAAAAACCCCAAAGGGAGCCTTAACACCACAGAAGATTCAAAATTTAAAAACAAATGTGAAGACACCAAGTGCATAAAAATATTATCAATATTTCCCATTTAATCTGGCACATCACAAAAATTCTCACTTTATTTAACTTCCTTTCGTACTAATAAATTACACCCTTAAAGAAAAAATCCAAACTAAGTTACCCCGTTCTTAACCCAACTCACGTAAGATACTACATGGTGAACAAACATAAAATATAAGCTACTGCGCCTACACCTATCATAAGTCGACATCGAGGTCGTAAACCTGTAGATTAATATGAACTCTTCCTACAGATTGCGCTGTTACCCCTAGGGTTAGTAGTACCTTTAAAAATCTCACAGACCCTAAACCCAGAAATTAGCCAATAAACCGACGCTACCCCAGCAAAGGCCTCTCAACTTCTACCAAATCAATAAACCTTAACTACCTAGGGTCTTTTTTTCTTTTATAACTAAGAAGGCATTTTCACCTCCAAGGAATTTTTAAAACATTGGAGAAGAAAGCCCCAGCAATTTTAACCCTTCACTAGACTACAATTAATAGACAAATTATTACGCTACATTAAAGCCTTAGGCCGCCATTTATTTAATAAACATGGAGCAGGTCACACCAGCTATTAGACTAATCAACTAACTTAGCTTTTAGTAAACTACTTTACTGAAATCTTAAACATTTGCCAAATTCCTCCCCCAATCCTTACTCAAATCTACTTCAAAATTTCACTTCTTAAAAAAAAGAAAAAGAATTATACTTTTTGTAAAATTCTTAAAATATGTTCTCCACCACATAATTATTATCTTCAAGAGCATCTAATATAAAAAAGTAATCAAATTATTGACATAAAAGCTGTCCCCTTACATCCCCAGCCCCCACCGGGCCCTTTCCCATATCTCCAATCTACTCCGAGAGACGATTTTCATTTCGAACTTACTTGTCAAGGAAAGGTATTGAAACACCTGTCCTCCTCCAAGCATTACCCTCTCGCTTAGTGAACACCAAAAACCATTGGCCCTCCCTTCTTCACACCATTATACAAAAGGTAAAACATAAATTTCATATCCTTAATAATGTAAAACAAGATACCTCCTTCATTTAAAAAACTCCCCAAAAATGACACTCCTCTTTAAAAAGGCCTTCCAACGAAACAACGAAGTAGACAACTTCGCAGACTATATAACTTTATCTTAGACCCTCTGTGAGCAGAGGCTAAAACCTTAAAAGGGCCATGAACCCAACAACTTACATAGTTTATCTACTAACTATTTTTGAAAAAATCCCATATTACATATGTTTAACACAACCAAAAAACTTACCCCCAAAGCACCCTCACAAGCAGACACACAAAGTAAAGTTAACCTCAACCACAAAATTCCCCCACCAAAAACAACAGAAAAAACTATAAACATAAAAACCATTTCCAAACTAACCAACATTAACATTAACTCAAACTTTATAAAAAAGAAAAAAATAAAAAAGAAAAACACCAAGAACAGGAGGTACAATGTGGAATGACCCAAAGGACTCCTAATGATTGGAAATCATTGATACTGAATATAATAAAACCACCCCCTTGAAAGAGATCTTCCCCTCCGCACCCCGTGCGGAAACTACCAAGTCTAAACGAGAATAATAACTATAACATATCTTAAACTCCACAGGTTTACATTTTATCTTAAACTACACTATAAACATTAACTACCCCGGAAGGTTCCCGATCATTAACAGTGACCCATACTATCTCACCTATACTAAATTAATTTGCTAAAAAGAGGCACACCCTTAACTTTGAACTACAAAATCAACATTTTAATAAACTAAATAGCACAAATTACATATTAATGGCCTCCGCATCTTTGAATAATAAATCCAACAGTTTACAACATAACCTACACTAATTACCAATTAAGGGCCCCCGTAAAATACTCATACACTAACAAGAACAAAATTAACAAAAGAAACCCAAGGCCAATCTTTAAAGAAAACCTCCCCAACCACAAAGAACCCACTAGGGGAGTAAAAAGACAAATTTCTAAATCAAACAACAAAAAAGAAAGACCAACAATATAAAACTGCAAAGAAAACCCACTCCTCCTTACTCTATACTCAAATCCACACTCATAGGACTTCACCTCAGACAAAAATATGTGCTGACCGTCTCCCAATAAAAGCTTACTACCAAGTAAACAAAGAAACACCGTGATCCTCAATCCTCCCACAACTAAAAAAGGAACCAAATTTAAGACATACCCTACCACCCTTAACAAAACAAAAAACAACTTTAAATTATGAGACTCCCCATCTAATGTATAGAAAACATTTATTTTTATTAAACTAATAACTTAAGATTTAAAAAATTTTTTCTCCTAACTGCAAATTAATTATTTTTTATAAACTAAAATCTTCCCCAAGATAACCAAGTATTGAAACCTGAACAAAAAAATTTAGCAAATTTTTAGTAACCTATTTATCTCACTCTACCAAGTTCTCCTTCTAGAAAACTTACCTTGTTACGCTTTATAAAAGTTTACAATCTTATTGGCGGGCGGTGAGTACTCCGGCTAACCTCCTTCAAAAAAAGATACTAACATTTATTTACTTACAAATCCCCTTTAAATCACGCACTCTCAAGCCTGAACAAAAAACCTTATTGCTGCTCATAGTAAACCACCCAAATAGCATGGAGACCTGATCCATACAAAAATTATCTTGTACCTTACGGACATACACTTTATTAAAGGGTGGAGATTTAATGCGGACTATCATATTATAAAACAAGCACCTCTGTATTTAGCCAAACCGTCTAATTATTTATATTTCATTTTTAATCTATCTATATTTATTTTTTACATGGGTATCTAATCCACTTTAATAAATTTTTTCTTTTCCAATCCGCCCCCATTAAACTCGCCACAGATCAGAAACTCCACTAATAAAATATTACATACAACCTTAAACCATAATAAGTATAACCGTGATTACTGGCACTTATTTTATCTATTTAATACTCAACTAAATCAAATTTATCATTGTTTAATTTCAACCACTCCTCCCTCCAATAATTGTAGGATCTTGGTCCAAGCCTCACCAAAATATTTCTCATAATAAACAAAAACAAAACTTCTCCCAAACTCTCCTGAGGTTGCATCAGTGCTTCTATTGTTTTGAAGACAACAAGTTTACATATAACCTAAACCCCCGCGAGCGGAAAACTACTCATCTCAGCATTTGCAATACCATGGTTTAACTTTAACCTACCCAGCTCACTTAACTAACACTACATACTCCCCCACCAATATAGGCTCACATATAGAAAAATTCACACCACATCAACAAAATGCCAATACCAAATCGCACACTCATATCTCACATGTTGGAACCTAGGAAGATGGCCCATCAATATTCGAAAGAGACTTACCCCTAAAAACAAACTCCCCACAATTACATGGAACCTATGAAAACCAGTCGCCATAAAAAATACCGAACCATAGATACTATCAGAAATATTAAAAGAACTCTCATAATACTCCATTCTCTGAAGCCTAGTGAAAAAAGCCCCCAACCCCAAGGTAAACGCCAACCTTAACACAGAACCCCAATAGTTATATTGTAGAACACTGTGGTGGGAGTAGGTTACAGTTACCCTTGAACACAACAAAACCACGGTATTTAATAAAGGAACCCCTAAAGGATCCAACACGGCCAAATAAAAAGGAGGCCAAACTGCCCCAATATCCACAACGGGCACTAAACCAGAATGAAAAAGAGTCCAAAAGAACCCAAAAAAGAAAAACACTTCAGAAACAATAAAAAACAACATTCTAAGCCGCAGTCCCTGCTGAACCTTAAATATATGAAACCCTAAATAACTAGCTTCCCGCACCACATCTCGTCACCACATAAAAGACACCAAACTCAACAAAAAACACCCCAAAAATAATAAGAAAGTTATATTTAAATGTATTATAAAAATCAGCCCCCTCGCCACTAAAAATGCACACAAAGAAGCTATCACTGGCCAAGGGGAAGGATCTACTAAATGAAAAGGACTTCCTCGAAACACATTAAAAGCCTAGTAAGGATCAACAACTTGTAAAATTGCCATATTTTTATTTATAATACTCTTAATAAACCGAGGTCACTGACCTTAATTAAATTTACAATCTAAAACATAACACATCTGCCACCGGTTCTACCTACACCAAAATTCCTATTATTACTAAGGACAAAAAATAAATAAAACTACAAGCCTGAGCTAAAAAAATATAAGGCTCCTCCACAGGAGAACCTCCCAACCAGGTTAATAACAAAAAATTTACACTAAAAACCCAAAAAACCAGTTGGTAGCTTAAGCTCGTTCCCTTATAATATCTCTCATTTAAAAAAAAGTTTAACAAAGGGACAAGATATAAGAACAAAATGGAAATCACAAGGGCGACTACCCCCAGGGTCTTATTAGGAATACATCGAAGAATCGCGTAAGCGAAAAGAAAATACCACTCCGGCTTAATATGAACAGGAGTTACCATGGGATTAGCTTTTATAAAATTTTCTGGATCTATAAACACAGTAGGATAAAAAAAGACCACAAAGAAAAAAAACATAAAAACAACACCAAATCTAAGAACATCCTTCACCCCACTATACGGCCAAAAGTGTATTTTAGAGGGAAGAGAACTAATTTGAATAGGATTAGAACTCCTCGTACGGTGTAAAAAAATTAAGTGGAGCAAACTCAAGACTACAATGACAAAGGGAAAAAGAAAATGAAAAGTATAAAACCGCGTCAAAGTGGCACCCCCGACCGAATAACCTCCCCAAATTCAATTAACAATGTCCCCCCTATAAATAGGTACAACACTTAAAAAATTAGTAATAACAGTAGCACCCCAAAAACTTATTTGCCCCCAAGGTAGAACATAACCAAAAAAAGCTGTCACCATAGACACCAAAAGCAACAAAATACCAACACCCCACGTATGAAAGTTTAAAAAAGACTTGTAATACAACCTTCGCCCAATGTGTATAAAGATACACAATATGAACAAACTTGCCCCATTTGAATGTACAGAGCGGAACGCCCACCTTAAATTTACATCTCGCTCAATGTGAACCACAGAATCAAAGGCCAAAGACGAGTCAGACACATAATGTATAGTTAAAAAAAGACCAGTTAAAATCTGTAACACTAAAGTCACCCCCGCCATTGACCTCCAATTTCACCAAAAGCTAATATTAACTGGAACAGGTAGATAACTAAACGATCTCAAAAACAACTTTAATAACTCATTCTTACGAACCATAACAACTTAAAAAGTCATCTCAAGAAACAAACTCAACCCTAATAGGCATAAAACTATGATTCACCCCACAAATTTCTGAGCACTCTCCAAAAACTAAAGAGGGGCGTAAACAACTAACATTTATAAAATTCAAACGCCCAGGGCAGGCATCAATCTTCAACCTTAGGGAAGGCAAAGCCCAAGCATGTAAAACATCCCCAGAACTTACAAGCACCCGAACCTTAGATAAAAAAGGTAAAGAAACAACATTATCTACCTCCAATAAACGAAAATCTCCAACCCCTAAATCAGATAAATTTACCATATAACTATCAAATTCCACCACACTATTAAAATCATTTAACTCATAAGACCAATACCACTGATGACCAATAACCTTCAACGTCAGATCATATTTAGAAGCCCTCTCCATAAAATACATTAAATAAAGAGAAGGAACTCCCAAAGAATACAACAAAAAAGCAGGCACAACAGTTCACGTAAATTCGAGATAGTCCGAGGAACTGTACCTCTTAATAATATAAGCTCTAGAAGAAACTATAAAATACAAAAATAAACAAAACCTAACTGTAATTAAACAAAGTAATATTATAGTATAATCATGGAAAAGACCAGCCTCAATCCTTACCCAACCAACTATATCCTGCAATAACAATATATTATACATAGACATCTCCCCCAAAACCTCAATTTATTTTTACATCCTAAATGTAAAGGATTCAATTTTATCCTACAGGGAACCTAAATTAGAAGTAAAACCCTCCCAAAAAAGAAAAAAAAGAAAACTGAGGCTGCCGCATACCTCTTTAACCTCGCGCTCCTTAACAAAGGAGTAAGGAATATTGAACCTCCTAAACAAACCATCATCTGCATCACCCGAACATATAATAAAAACAATCTCATACTGCCCACCATTATCCTTCTTATTACCCCTAGAGTAAAGTTCCCCACACTAAAAAGCAAAAACAACTTGAGATAAAATATTAAGAAAGGAGCTAAGCCAGACATAAAAAAAACTAAAAATAGAGCAATTAAAAGACCTCCCCTCCCCACCCTAACACCTGAAAAATTGGGGAACACTTTTCGGCCTCCCCCATCAAACATGAAACACACACATATTAAAACAAATACATAAGTTCAGAAAAAAAATAAAAAACAAAAAAAAGAACCTATAATACTAACAAAAATTCAACCTAATTGCCCTAACCCCGACCAAGCCAAAAACTCACGCAGGTCTGTGGAGACCAATCCCTGCACTCCGGAAACTAATATAACCAACAAAGAAAAAATAAATAGTTCTCCCCTTAGATCCAACTGACTAACTATACTATATAATATCACCATAGGAACAACTTTAGGATATAATATAAACATTATAACTTGGTTAAAATTAATCAGATTTATAATTTGGTACACTTGGACATAAAAAGGAAACATTCTCATTTTTATTATCAATCTCATAGCCCCCAAATACAAACACCTCAAACAAACATTAGACCTTAAATAATAATAATTCCTAAAATAAAGCATCTCTACTATTATAGAAGACAACACCAACACCCCTCCCAAGGCTTGCACGAAAAGATAAAAAATAACTCCACTTACATTTCCTTTACCTCTAGAACTTACAATTAAATTTATTATTACAAAGAAAAAAACAAATTCTATTAATATTCAAATAAAAAAAATATTCCTTATAGTAGAACTAAATCAAACTAAAATAAAAAGCCCCACCACAAAACTCAACAAGGAATTTCTTCCTTCTAAACAGACCACAATTTTTTTAGAAAGGTTAGTATTTTACCTACAAGAGAGGAATAAATAAAACAGCAAAAATAAAAAAACGAAAGGTAAAAAAACTTTCCACATGAGATTGATTAAATCTACAAACTTATAACGAGGCAGCAACCTCCGTATCAATACATTTAAGCTCACAAATAAAAGAGAGAATCTTAATAGCCCGCCCAAAGAGCTAGAAAATAGGACCCCGAACAAAACTCCCATAAACCAAATATTTATATATTCGGAAAGGAACAACAAAGTAAAATTATATCTAGAAAACTCAACATTATACCTAGAAACCAATTCAGATTCCCCCTCTACTAAATCAAAAGGAGTTCGATTAAGTTCCGCGGAGCTAATTACTATCCAAATAACAAAAAAAGCCCCTTTCAGAAAAGAAAACTCCAACATCCCATAACAAAAAATTAACTTTCAACTATACCTCCCATAGAAAAACAAAAATCCAAGAATAAAAAACATAAAGACTACTTCATAAGAGATCATCTGAGCAACTGAACGAAGACTCCCAATAACTCCGTAGGCACTACCAGACACATAGCCGCACCCCAAAACAACATAAACTAGTAACCTCATTAAAACAAAAGACACCAGCACGGTAAAATTCCTCGCCATAGCCTCAAAGGGAACAGGTAAAACTAATCAGTGACAAAAGGACAACGTCATTCCAAAAACAGGCAAGAACAAGAAATAATAACTTATATAATTTTCATAACTCCCCTTACAAAGCAACTTAATTCCGTCCATCACCGTCTGAAGAACCCTGAACACTCCTACCACATTAGGTCCCTTACGCTCCTGTAAAATCCCTAAAAGCTTTCGTTCATAAAGCACTAAAAAAGCTACCATCAATAATAAGAATAATATAAACAACAAGAAGTTCAAATTTATTAAAAACAAAATAACAAACCCCACTACCATTACAATCACCTAAAGGTATAACAAAACGCTATTTCATTTAAGCAAAAATTAAACACTTCTACAAAGCTTACCCCCACTAAAAAAGAGAAAAAACCAATAATAATATAAACACCAAACCAAAGCGAAAAGATAATCTTGAAGACCAAATAAACTTCACCCTCCCATAGAATAAAAATTCCACCATTAAGAAATCCAGGAGCCTCACTACATAACTAACCCAACCTCTTACAAATACAAGCACCTTATGATAAATAGGATTAAAAAATAAAAGGTACCCTCTCAATAAAAAACTCGTACCTTTTAAAGCGGACACCAATAAAAAAGAAACCCCAACTCCCAAAACAAAAACAACAATTGCAAAAAACTTATCCCCTATCGCCAACAAGACATGGCCAAAAGGTCCACCTAAAAAATAAACAAATCTTCCCAAACACACACTTCCTAAAAGAAGTCGTAAAAAGGAAAGGTAGGGCCGAAGGGCCCTAAGAGCCATTAACTTAGGAGGAGAAACTAAGTTTCCCATAAACCTACCAAAGTAAAGGCGCATACTATAAAGTCCAGTTAATAAAACCGAAACATTAAAAAAACACCAACTAAAAAATCCTAAATAACTCCTCATAGCCCCTTCTAAAATTACATCTTTTATTCAAAATCTCGATAGGAAAGGAAACCTCATTATAACAACACCCCCAACAGAATAAAAAAAGAACATTAAGCCATTTAATATTAAATTTCTAGATATATGTCGAAAATCTTGAATCCTTCTAGACATATGGATCACCACCCCACTTATCATAAAAATCATAGCCTTAAAAAAAGCATGAATCATTATATATAATAAACACAACCAATCTCATCCCAACCCCAGGACTACCATCATAAACCTCAACTGACTTGTGGTGGAATAAGCAACAACTTTTTTAAAGTCTCCATGACTTATCCCCAAAACTCCCCCCAATACGCACGTACACACTCCAACAAGATAAATTATACCTCGATACTCAAAAAACTCTAAACTACGTATAAGCAAAAATACTCCCGCCATCACCATAGTTGAAGAGTGAAGCAAAGAAGAAACGGGAGTGGGCCTCTCCATAGCATTAGGCAACCAAGGATGAAACAACAACTGAGAGGACTTGGACACCACTCTTAAAACAAAAAACAGAAAAAAAGAAGACACCATGAAGCTATTCATGATTCAGACCCCATTCCTCAGAATTAGAGAAATTACCAAAAACAATAAGAGCCCACTATCCCCCACCCGGTTATAGTAAACTGCCTGCAACGACCTCGCGGAAGCCCCAAAGCGTCCTCCCCACCAAGAAATTAATAAAAAAGATAAAAGCCTCACTCCCTCCCATCCTACAAAAAGCATTAAGAAATTACCAGAAAACACTAAAACAAACATCAACAATAAAAAAATTAAAAGATAGAACAAAAAATTCCTCACGCCCCCTTCATCAGTCATGTAAGATACCCTAAAATCTATAATAGACCAAGAAACCATTAAGGCACAAACAAAAAAAACACAAGAGAAAAAATCAACACTTACGTAGGGGGTCATATTAAATCACAAATTTAACTCTAAAAACACATTCACCCTATATTCTCCCAAACTTAGAAAGAAAACTTCCAAAGAAAGAGCACCCCTAATTAAAGCAAACTTGTAGGTCCCAAAAACATTCCGAAAAGTGCCCAAAGACCGAACCTTTCAGAATAAAAGCTGTAGCCCTACCAAAAAGAAAAACAAAAATATAAATCTCAAAGAAACAAGAAAAAATAGTAAGGAACTCACCAAAGGTAATCAGCGGGAACTCCTTCCGTAAAAAGATCTTAGAACTTTCGCATACTCTCTGCCACACTGACATAAAGAAGTGGCTCGCACTTTTCTGAGCTTTTTCAAAACTCTATTTTAACTAAAATACTTTATAAAACTAAAGACTATCCTGCTTAAACAATTCAGTAACGAAAAAAAACATCAACAAAAAACAAATAAACTCAAAAAAGAAAGAAAGAAAATTTAATTGAGGCAAAAAGATAGTCCGAGAAATCTTAAGACCCGAAATCAAATATTTTATTCTTAAACTACTACCTTCTCTCCCTTAAATGAGGTCTCTTAAACCAACTCTATACCCAAAATATAACATTTTTTAAACTATCATTTACCTTAAAAAGACTTTTTTAAAAGTAAAAATAAAATAGAACATAGACTAAGCCCCAAGCACAAAACACAAAACAATAAGTACACCCCTCCAAAAGAATAGTAACTAAATCTCCCGTAATAATCAAACACCTCATACTCCCTCAAATTTAAAAGAACAAAATAACAAAGAAACAGAAAAAACTTTTTCTTTTGTTCCCCCCGAACCTCATAATCCCCTAACATTGCACTCACATACAAAACTAATAAGAGCAACCTCCCAGAATATACTATTATAAAGATCAACCCCAAAAACACAAACCTATTTCAAACTATGCACAAAAAAATTAAAACACTATACACAATAATCCTACCAATAATAAACAAATAAGAAGAATTAAAAACTACAAAAAACAAAAAGAAAATTATCCTAGAAAGAGCAACACTTATTAAATCCAAACCAAAAAACACCTCAGAAAGGGACCCCAAGAGCCAACTAGCAGTTTCAAGCTACCCATTATAATTTAACTACACTTTCTTCTAATAAACATAAACAGGCCCCTCCACCCAAGTGTGATTTGGGGGAGGACACCTATGCACCCACTCAACAAAATAAACAGAACTCTCAACTAAATAAACCTGTCGCTGACTAACAAATGCCTCTCAAATAATCCCTATAAATACGACAACTCCTACAACACTTAAAAGAGATCCAATCGAAGAAACAACATTTCAAAACAAATAAAAATCAGGATAGTCATTATACCGCCGGGGTATTCTAGCTAACCTTAAAAAATGCTGGGGAAAGAAAGTAAGATTAACCCTAACGAACATTACTCAGAACTGTAAAATAGCCAGCCCATCATTGATATAAGTTCCAAAGAAAAGGTGAAACCAATGGGTCACCCTCGCAAAAATAGCAAATACTGCACCTATGGACAACACATAATGAAAATGAGCAACTACATAATAAGTATCATGTAAAACCAAATCCAAACTACAATTAGCCAAAACAATTCCAGTTAATCTCCCTAAAGTGAAAAGAAATAAAAACCTTCCCACTCAATACATAGCAGGCTTCCATACAACCTTCGCTCCCATAAGAGTTCTCATCCAAGAAAAAACCTTAATCCTAGTAGGGACTGCAATCACTATAGTAGCGGCAGTAAAATATGCTCGAGAATCAACATCCATCCTCACTGTAAACATATGATGCGCCCAAACTAAAAACCTCAAAAAACCAATCCCAATAATAGCCCAAACTATTCTATAAAACCCAAAAACTAAATCTTTATTGCTATAGAAAACAACTACATGGCTTACCATCCTAAATCCCGGAAGGATCAAAATATACACCTCAGGGTGACCAAAAAATCAAAACAAATGCTGATACAAAACCGGATCCCTTCTCCCAGAAGGGTCAAAAAAAGAAGTGTTAAAATTACGATCGAAAAGTAATATTGTAATGGCCGCCGCCAAAACTGGTAAGGACAAAAGAAGCAAAATAGTGGTCACTAAGACAGTTCAACAAAATAAAGGCATAGAGAATATTCCCCAACCTTTCACCTTTATATTAAACAAAGTAGTTATGAAGTTTAGTGACCTTAAAATACTAGAAACTCTTGCCAAATGAAGAGAAAAAATAGCACAATCTAGTGCTGCCCCAGAATGGGCCAAATTTCCAGAAAGTGGAGGATAAACCGTCCAACCGGTCCCTACCCTACTCTCAATCATCGAACTAATAAACAGGAAAAATAAAGCCGGAGGTAATAACCAAAAACTTATATTGTTAAGACGAGGGAAAGCCATATCCGGACTACCCACTATAAGAGGTAAAAGCCAATTACCAAACCCCCCAATTATTATAGGCATTACAAAGAAAAAAATCATAACAAAAGCATGGGCAGTAACAATTACATTATAGAGCTGCCCGTCCCCCACCACCTGCCTAACTTGAGATAGTTCCAAACGAACAAAAACACTTATGCCAGTACCAATAAACCCTGACCAAATACCAAAAACAAAATACAAAGTACCAATATCCTTATGATTAGTAGACATAAACCATCGAGAAAATCAATTTATCAT